TCCTATGAAGAAACACTTATGATACTAGAACTTATGCCTTATCGAGCATGTTATGCCATTTTAAAATTGGTTTATTCTGCAGCAGCAAATGCCAATCACAATAAGGGTTTGAACGAAACAAGTTTAATCATTAGTAAAGCCGAAGTCAACGAGGGCACAACTGTGAAAAAATTAAAGCCCCGGGCTCGAGGACGGGGTTATCCTATAAAAAGATCCACTTGTCATATAACTATTGTATTGAAAGATATATCTTTAGATGAAGAGGAAGAAATAGATAAAAGGAAATTCTATAAATTAGAGCTGAGGAATACTTAAAGGAAGAATATTTTATATTATAAAAAATACAAATACGCTATATTATGTTATGCTTAAAAAAAATCGAATGAATAAAAAAAAAATACAAACAGATGTCACGTTTCACGATATATATAGTAGTGGGGGATTATGGGACAAAAAATAAATCCACTTGGTTTCAGACTTGGTGCAACCCAAGGTCATCATTCTCTTTGGTTTGCACAACCAAAAAATTATTCAAAGGATCTACAAGAAGATCAAAAAATACGAGATTGTATCAAAAATTATGTGCAAAATAATATGAAAATATCCTCTAATGTAGAGGGAATTGCACGTATAGAGATTCAAAAAAGAATTGATTTGATTCAGGTCATAATCTATATGGGATTCCCCAAGTTATTAATAGAAGACAGGACTCGAAGAATCGAAGAATTACAGACGCATGTACAAAAAGAACTCAATTGTGTAAACCGAAAACTCAACATTGCTATTACAAGAATTGCAAATCCTTACGGGCACCCCAATATTCTTGCAGAATTTATAGCCGGACAATTAAAGAATAGAGTTTCATTTCGCAAAGCAATGAAAAAAGCTATTGAATTAACTGAACAGGCAGGTACAAAAGGGATTCAAGTACAAATTGCAGGGCGTATCGACGGAAAAGAAATTGCACGTGTTGAATGGATCCGAGAAGGTAGAGTTCCTCTACAAACCATTCGAGCTAAAATTGATTATTGTTCCTATGCAGTTCGAACTATCTATGGGGTATTAGGCATCAAAATTTGGATATTTGTAGACGAGGAATAATAAGAACTTACTTGACTTATATTTAGTTCTATCTGGTGATAAAACAAAAAATGGCAAACTCTTTCATTCTTTTTCTGGTAAATAATAAAAAAAAAAAAGAACAATTCTATAAGGTTGAATAAAAATTCGATTAATCATTTGATATAATTGCTATGCTTAGTGTGTGACTCGTTGGTTTTTTTAGGGTTGGGATTCAAAAAAATGGACAGCCCATAGTACAAACTGATAACTATAGAACTAATAACCAACTCATCACTTCGTGTTATCTGGATAGAAAGAACCAGTCAAGATATGATATATAAGTCATATCATTGTAGCAACTGAAATCTTTTTTACATAAACAAACAAAAAAATCTGATTATGGGTTGTAAAGCAATATAAAGTATACAGATAAATGGAAGGGTGAGAGAAAGATAGAAAAAGAATATTAATGATATATAATTCCAATATGTAAGGTCTATGAGTCATCTCATATAAAGGGAATGTAATAAAGCATCAATACTGATTGATCCATAATTAGACAAATCCGTGCATAGAACACAAAATCAAGAGCCCCGAGCCAATAAAGACTGAGAAGGTTGACTCAAGAATAAATTTAATTGGAGGCTCCGTTGTAAAATTCAGACCTAATCATTAATCGAGAAGTGGTGGGAACGACAGAACCTGTGAATGCATAAGATTCTATTGAAAACGAATCCTAATGATTCATTGAGTAGGATGGCGGAACGAACCAGAAACCTATTCATTTATTCTGAGAGGTCATGTCATAGACTAATCTTACAACTGAATGTTGAAAGAGTAAATATTCGCCCGCGAATTTTTTTTATTTCGAAATTTTAGTCGATTCGAAATAAAAGGAAAAACAAAATAAAGATTCATTATAGCGTTCTACCAAAACGACATTATCTATAAATAGAATACGTGTTAAATTATATATTAAAACACAAAAAATTTCTAATTTCTAATCGATTAGATCAAATTTCAAAGAATCCCACGATTCCATATATTATTAACCGTGTATTTTTTTTTTGTTTAATTATTTAAAATTGTTTAATTCGCGAGGAGCTGGATGAGAAGAAACTCTCGTGTCCGGTTCTGTAGTAGAGATGGATGGAATTGCTAAACAACCATCAACTATAACCCCAAAAGAACCAGATTCCGTAAACAACACAGAGGAAGAATGAAAGGAATATCTTATCGAGGTAATCGTATTTGCTTCGGTAGATATGCTCTTCAAGCGCTTGAACCCGCTTGGATCACATCTAGACAAATAGAAGCAGGGCGGCGAGCAATGACACGAAATGCACGCCGCGGTGGAAAAATATGGGTACGCATATTTCCAGACAAACCTGTTACAGTAAGACCTACAGAAACACGTATGGGTTCGGGGAAAGGATCTCCCGAATATTGGGTAGCTGTCGTTAAACCCGGTAGAATACTTTATGAAATGAGCGGAGTAGCAGAAAATATAGCTAGAAGGGCTATTTCAATAGCGGCATCTAAAATGCCTATACGAACTCAATTCATTCTTTCTGGATAGGAATGTAGAAACAAACGAAAGGGGTTTTTGGGATGAAAAAAAAACAATTGCAGGTTTCTTTTTTTGTTTTGAACAAATAATATTTCTTTTTTTTTTTTTTTTATTTATACCTTTGCATTGAAAAAGAAAAAACCGATAAAAAAATGATATGATTCAACCTCAAACCCATTTGAATGTAGCGGATAACAGCGGGGCCCGAGAATTGATGTGTATTCGAATCATAGGAGCTAGTAATCGACGATATGCTCATATTGGTGACATTATTGTTGCTGTAATCAAGGAAGCAGTACCAAATACACCTCTAGAAAGATCAGAAGTGGTCCGAGCTGTCATTGTACGTACTTGTAAAGAACTCAAACGCGACAACGGTATGATAATACGATATGATGACAACGCTGCGGTTGTTATTGATCAAGAAGGAAATCCAAAAGGAACCCGAATTTTCGGCGCGATCGCCCGGGAATTAAGACAGTTAAATTTCACTAAAATAGTTTCATTAGCACCTGAAGTATTATAGGGGAAGACCTTAATATAGTATTTGAATGAAATTGTTAATATAGTATTTGAATGAAATTGATTAAATTTATTTAATTTATTAGTAAATTGTTTATCTATCACGTATATATCTTTAATAATTCATAAATAAAAAAAAAAAAAAAAAGAATTCATAAATATTAAAAAATTCAGAAAAAAAGAAAAAGAGCATGTTGATTATATCAAAATTCGGGGGAAACAAAAATCTTAGTTTATCATGAGTAAAGACACTATTGCTGACATAATAACCTCTATACGAAATGCTGACATGAATAAAAAAAGAACAGTTCGAATACCATCTACTAACATCACTGAAAATATTGTTAAAATCCTTTTACAAGAAGGTTTTATTGAAAACGTGAGAAAACATCAAGAAAGCAATAAATATTTTTTGGTTTTAACCCTACGACATAGAAGAAATAGGAAAGGACCATATAGAACTGTTTTAAATTTAAAACGGATCAGTCGACCCGGTCTACGAATATATTCTAACTATCAACGAATTCCTAGAATTTTAGGCGGAATGGGGGTTGTAATTCTTTCTACTTCTCGAGGTATAATGACAGACCGAAAGGCTCGACTAGAAGGAATCGGCGGAGAAGTTTTGTGTTATATATGGTAATCTTTCTAATAGCCGACACGGTCATATTTGTGAAAAAAGAGAAAGGACAAGTTTATAATATTATCCCTCTTACATTAGTTGATACTTCAAAGCGGTTTTACCTGGAATGAAACAACAAAAATGGATTCATGAGGGTTTAATTACTGAACAACTTACCGATGGTATGTATCTTCCGGATTCGTTTAGATAACAAAAAAATTATTCTGGTTTTTGTTTCGTAAAGGATTTCATGTAGTTTTATACGTATACTACCAGGAAATAGACTAAAAATTGAGGTAAGTCCTTATGATTCAACCAAAGGGCGTATAATTTAGAGACTCCAAAGCAAAGACTTGAATGATTAGGCGGTTTTTTCAATTTCAACATTCTTTCGTGAGGATACAATTCGAAATTAAAAATTTCAAGAAACTTATTTTCTTCCAATTAAGTAGATTCGGTATTAAAAAAAGGAATGACAAATATGAAAATAAGGGCCTCCGTTCGTAAAATTTGTGAAAAATGTCGATTAATCCGTAGGCGGGGACGAATTATAGTAATTTGTTCTAACCCGAGACATAAACAAAGACAAGGATAATCTTTCTAAAACAAAAAGACTCTCGAAATCTAAAGGACCCGATGTACAGATGTACAAATAAATAAATAAAATAAGTAAAAAAAAAAAAAAAAAAAAACAAAGAATAAGGATCTGTTTTGACATGAAATGGATATATCCATATATCTCTGACTTATATTTATGAGATGATAAAATATGGCAAAACCTATACCAAAAATTGGTTCGCGTAGAAATAGACGTATTGGTTCACGTAAGAATACACGTAGAATTCCCAAGGGAGTTATTCATGTTCAAGCAAGTTTCAACAATACCATTGTGACTGTTACAGATGTACGGGGTCGAGTAATTTCTTGGTCCTCTGCCGGGGCTTGTGGATTCAAGGGTACAAGAAGGGGTACACCATTTGCCGCTCAAACCGCAGCAGGAAATGCTATTCGGACAGTAGTGGATCAAGGTATGCAACGAGCAGAAGTTATGATAAAAGGCCCGGGTCTCGGAAGAGATGCGGCATTAAGAGCTATTCGTAGAAGTGGTATACTATTAAGTTTCATACGGGATGTAACTCCTATGCCACATAATGGCTGTAGGCCTCCTAAAAAAAGACGTGTGTAAAAATAAACATTGAAGAAATTTCAAGAGAAATAAATAAT